GGATCTTTAGGATTGGTCTATTCTTTTATATTCTTTAGTTTCGGTCATGATCAAGGCACGTATCACAACTTCTTCTACCCATCCTGTATATTGTCCTTTTCATTCCGTGTTGGAATAGAAATTTGTTCCATTAGTAATCGGCGAGATTTTACCAAAAAAAAAAAAATTATTCATAACATAAGAGAGAACAAATATTTCTTTTTTTTTGATTCGAATGTGACACAAGAAGAAAGAAATCCCTATTTCGATTTAAAATTTCTAAATTTTGATAATAAATTAATTTAATTCAATATGGAGTTCCATCATATATGTCATCAACTATATCCTATATAGTTATAGGGAAGGAATATACCCGGTTCTTACAAAATAAAATCATTTTTTTTTTTTATTTTTAATAATCACTCCTTCTTTTAGTAGTTAATAATCCTAGTGATTGGATCCATATGCTTATTCTGATAGCAAATGAAATATTGAAATGATTTTTCATCGAATGACTATTCATCTATTGTATTTTCATGGAAATAGGGACAAGAAAACTCTATGGAAAAATGGTGGTTCAATTCGATATTGTCTAAGGGGAAATTCGAATTCAGGCGCGGTCTAAGTAAATCAAGTGATAGGTTTTGTCCTATTGAAAATACCAGTGTAAGTGAGGATGCGGTTATAAATAATACGATTCATAGTTGGAGTGGTAGTTCTAGTTACAGTAATGGTGATCCTTTAGTAGGTGTTAGGGACATTCGGAATTTTCTCTCTGATGACACCTTTATAGTTAGAGATAGTAATAGGGATATTTATTCCATATATTTTGATATTCAAAATCAAATTTTTGAGATTCACAATGATCCTTCTTTACTGAGTGAACTAGAAAATTCTTTTTTTAGTTATCGTAATTCTAGTTATCTCACGAATGAATCTAAGAATAATGATTCCTACTATGATCGTTACATGTATGATACTAAATATAGTTGGAATAATCACATTAATAGTTGCATTGACTCTTATCTTCGTTCTCAAATCCGTATTGAGAGTTCCATTTTAAGTGGTAGTCACAATTACAGTGACAGTTACATTTATAATTACATTTGTGATGAAGGTAGAAATAGTAATGAAAGGGACAGCTCAAATATAAGAACTATCAAGAATACTATAGATTTCAATATAAGAGAAAATTCTACTAATTTGGATTTGACTCAAAAATATAGGCATTTGTGGGTTCAATGCGAAAATTGTTATGGATTAAATTATAAGAAATTTTTTAAGTCAAAAATGAATATTTGTGAACAATGTGGATATCATTTGAAAATGAGTAGTTCAGATCGAATCGAACTTTCGATTGATTCAGGTACTTGGGATCCTATAGATGAAGACATGGTTTCTCTGGATCCTATTGAATTTCATTCGGAAGAAGAACCTTATAAAGATCGGATTGATTCTTATCAAAGAAACACAGGATTAACTGAAGCTGTTCAAACAGGTACCGGTCAACTAAATAGTATTCCTATAGCAATTGGAGTTATGGATTTTCAGTTTATGGGGGGTAGTATGGGATCCGTAGTAGGAGAAAAAATTACCCGTTTGATCGAGTATGCTGCCAATAAATTTTTACCTCTTATTCTAGTGTGTGCTTCCGGAGGAGCACGTATGCAAGAAGGAAGTTTGAGCTTGATGCAAATGGCTAAAATATCTGCTGCTTTATATGATTATCAATCAAATAAAAAGTTATTCTATGTATCTATCCTTACATCTCCCACTACTGGTGGAGTGACGGCTAGTTTTGGGATGTTGGGGGATATCATTATTGCCGAACCTAATGCCTACATTGCATTCGCAGGAAAAAGAGTAATCGAACAAACATTGAATAAGACAGTACCTGAAGGTTCACAAGCGGCTGAATATTTATTTCATAAGGGCTTATTCGATCCAATCGTACCACGTAATCCTTTAAAGGGTGTTTTGAGTGAGTTATTGAAGCTTCACGCTTTTTTTCCTTTGAATTCTAATTCCATTAATATTAATTAAGTATGTATGAAGTAGTAAGTAGAGCCTTAAGTTCAATTATTTTATTTGTAGTGAACCAATAATTAGTTTATTGGAATCAAAGTAAAAATTAGAAAGATGTATTTTTTCTTTGGTGACATAAGATTTAATACAAAATTGTATTGTATATTGTATTGTATATTGTATTGTATAAAGTATAATTGTTTGGACAATTCTTTTTTTTTTTACCGATATTTTTGATTAGTAATCAGTAAACCTCTATCAACAAGATAAAAAAAAAAGAAAATCCTGCCTTATGCAAAATTCAGATTAGGCAAATAAACCGTTTCCTTTTTTCTGTCTATGTATATATATAATTCAAATATAGAAAATATAGCTATAGAGTATCATATCTTTTCTCCCGAGAAATCTATACTTTGGCTAAGAATCCCTCTTTCTTGTTGAATCGAATTCTAATGAGTCGTTCGGGATTTTCTATTTTCTAATAAAATAAAAATGAAATAAAAAAGGGAATTCAAATGATAAGACAAGAATGGATTTTAGCATACATATATTTTTCTATTTCATGTAGAAAGACGAATTAAGTATTATTTAGTTCATTCTACATTCTTTAATTAGACATTCCTTGCATTTCTTTATTATATATATACTCACTTAGATATACTTAGTATAATTATATACGAATTATAATTATTATAAGATATCTTTATAACAGGTACAAATATTACATCGAGGTACCCATTTTATGACAACTTCCAACTTACCCTCTATTTTTGTGCCTTTAGTAGGCCTAGTATTTCCGGCAATTGCAATGGCTTCTTTATTTCTTTATGTTCAAAAAAACAAGATTGTTTAGATCCGATGGGTCCCAACTCATCTATTTTTAAGACTTATATATAGATAACACGCATATCTATTTATATTTAATAGAATATGGTGTAACATATGGCTTCCTCCAAACATAAATGGGGGAGCTATTGTGTGTGTGTAAATCTATGATATGGATGAGTTATGACTATATTCAAATAGATCGGAATCGAGGCGGATAGCTGAAATGAAAAGTCAACGTATCCATATAGGTGTAAATATTTATGGGAGATCATATCATATAAAGTAAATGTTATTATTTGAGCCCTAACCAATTCGATCAATTACTCTTAACTTAAAGAGTTACATCAGAATGGCGCTAGTTGATGAGAGTTACTTCGGAAATAAAAAAAGAAAGTCAAATCCATTTAGACTATTTTCTCAATTCTAATAAAATGTAACTGGATCTAGTATGAGTTGGCGATCAGAACATATATGGATAGAGCTTATAGTGGGGTCTCGAAAAATAAGTAATTTCTGCTGGGCCTTTATCCTTTTTTTAGGTTCATTAGGATTCGTGTTGGTTGGAACTTCCAGTTATCTCGGTAAGAATTTGATATCTTTAGTTCCGTCTGAGCAAATAAATTTTTTCCCACAGGGTATGGTGATGTCTTTCTACGGGATCGCGGGTCTCTTTATTAGTTCCTATTTGTGGTGTACGATTTCGTGGAATGTGGGTAGTGGCTATGATCGATTCGATAGAAAAGAAGGAATAGTGTGTATTTTTCGTTGGGGATTTCCTGGAAAAAATCGTCGTATCTTCCTACGATTCCGTATGAAAGATATTCAGTCCATCAGAATAGAAGTTAAAGAGGGGATTTATGCTCGTCGTATCCTTTATATGGAAATCAAAGGACAGGGGGCCATTCCCTTAACGCGTAGTGATGAGAATCTGACTCCGCGAGAAATTGAACAAAAAGCTGCCGAATTGGCCTATTTCTTGCGCGTACCAATTGAAGTATTTTGAAATCAACTAGAACTGAAGAAAAAATTCTTTCTCAGTGCAGGGAAAAAATTCAAGAATTCTCTTTTCTTTCTATAGCATAGCTACAAGTTTTTTCAAAATGTTCCTTCGAGCCAAAGTAGACGTATATGGAACGGCCATAAAACGAAACCTTTTTGTCTTGTTTTTCCACTCATTTTTGATCATGACATCACAACAATATTCTTTATAAATATTAATCTGTCTCCGTTTTTACTATGGGGACAGCTGGGGGATTTTTTTTTCGAAATATTTTCTATTTTGATAGAAGGGGAGTTCCTTTGGTTCGAAATCCAAATAATATTCATTGAAGTGAGTGGTTCTTTCAGGGATTTTTCGAAAAAGCTTCGAGTTGGATCAATGGAGATATCTGTAAACAAGACTTTTCAAATTATTTCTTCATTCGAATTTGAAGTGGGCTCTTATTTATTTTATTTCTGTATTCTTTATAGATTCAAGAACTAACCGCTGAATCACAAATAAAAAACAAATAAAAAAAAAATAGGGAATGGATTTATAGGTTAGCTGCCTTGTAATAGAACTTATGATTGATAAAAAAATCAAATATTAGATCACATAAATTCGACGAATGAGGTGGGCTCATTAATAATTCCAATTCACGGGTGAAAAAATGGCAAAAAAGAAATCATTTCTTCCTCTTCTATATCTTACATCTATAGTATTTTTACCCTGGTGGATCTCTCTGTCATTTAATAAAAGTCTTGAATCTTGGGTTACTAATTGGTGGAATACTAGGCAATCTGAAACTTTTTTGACTGACATTCAAGAAAAAAGTATTCTAGAAAAATTCATAGAATTAGAAGAACTCGTACTCTTGGAAGAAATGATAAAAGAAGACCCGGAAAGAGATCTACAAACGCTTCGTATTGGGATCCATAAAGAAACGATCCAATTGATCAAGATGTACAATGAGGATCATATCCATAAGATTTTTCACTTATCGACAAATATAATCTGTTTCATTATTTTCAGTGGTTATTCTATTCTGGGTAATGAAGAACTTGTTATTCTTAACTCTTGGGTTCAAGAATTCCTATATAACTTAAGTGACACAATAAAAGCTTTTTCTATTCTTTTATTAACTGATTTATGTATTGGATTCCATTCACCCCATGGTTGGGAACTTATGATTGGCTATGTATACAAAGATTTTGGATTTGCTCATAATGACCAAATTATATCTGGTCTTGTTTCTACTTTTCCAGTCATTCTAGATACAATTTTTAAATATTGGATCTTTCGTTATTTAAATCGTGTATCTCCATCACTTGTAGTGATTTATCATTCAATGAATGACTGATCCAACTAGAATATAATATGTTACATAAGAAAAACATTTAAAGATGTACTTACTCTTTCTTTCTCCCGAGACGAGGATTTCTCCTATTCCTATATTCCAGTAAAATTATTTCAGTAAATGACAGAATTGTGGATAGGGACTATACAAGCGACCTACCTAATTTTATTGTAGAAATTTTCGGGATCAATGATTGGACCATGCAAATTAAAAATACCTTTTCTTGGATAAAGAAAGAGATTACTCGATCTATTTCCGTATCGCTGATGATATATATCATAACTCGGACATCCATTTCAAATGCATATCCCATTTTTGCACAGCAGGGTTATGAAAATCCACGAGAAGCGACCGGGCGTATTGTATGTGCCAATTGTCATTTAGCCAATAAGCCCGTGGAAATTGAGGTTCCACAAGCGGTACTTCCTGATACTGTATTTGAAGCAGTTGTTCGAATTCCTTATGATATGCAAGTAAAACAAGTTCTTGCTAATGGTAAAAAAGGGGGTTTGAATGTGGGGGCTGTTCTTATTTTACCCGAGGGTTTTGAATTAGCCCCCCCCGATCGTATTTCGCCCGAGATGAAAGAAAAGATAGGCAATCTGTCTTTTCAGAACTATCGCCCCACTAAAAAAAATATTCTTGTTATAGGTCCTGTTCCTGGTCAGAAATATAGTGAAATAACCTTTCCTATTCTTTCTCCGGACCCCGCTACTAATAAAGATGTTTACTTTTTAAAATATCCCATATATGTAGGCGGGAATAGAGGAAGGGGCCAAATTTATCCTGACGGGAGCAAGAGTAACAATACAGTTTATAATGCTACAGCGGCCGGTATAGTAAGTAAAATCGTACGAAAAGAAAAAGGGGGATATGAAATAACCATAACAGATGCGTCGGATGGACGTCAAGTGGTTGATATTATCCCCCCAGGACCCGAACTTCTTGTTTCAGAGGGCGAATCTATCAAACTGGATCAGCCATTAACGAGTAATCCTAATGTGGGTGGATTTGGCCAAGGGGATGGAGAAATAGTACTTCAAGATCCATTACGTGTCCAAGGCCTTTTGTTCTTCTTGGCATCTGTTGTTTTGGCACAAATCTTTTTGGTTCTTAAGAAAAAACAGTTTGAGAAGGTTCAATTGTCCGAAATGAATTTCTAGATTCGCAAATTTATCAGCATCGAGTTCATAAAAAGAATCTAATTCTTGTTGGCAATTTTTTGTACCGCATTCCTAGTCATAGTATGTATATTGTGAAGAAGACTATTTGACTTTATTTCTTTTTTCTTTATTTTTTTAAGCCAAATTAATTGGAGCAGCATGACTATGTCATTATTGCATTATTGTTTAAATGTCATAGAATAGAAAATAGAATGGATCAATATTTTTTGAGTCTAATAGACTCAAAAGTATAAAATTCCACTGGAGACTAACGATAAAATAAGTAAGTGGAGAATAGAAAGCAAGGGATTCCTTGTCTTTTTAGTCCTCGGCACAAGAAAGGAATTTTGCACATTCCTTTCTTGTGCCGACATTATAATGGTTTTTTTTTTCTCGTTCATCAAAGATTACTATTCTTAAAGATTACTGTTCTTTGTTTCGATTTTTTACAGGGTTTTAAGAACTCTTTTTCATATTTATTACGTATACATACCAAAAGTAGTAAAAAAAAAAAAAAAATAGGAAAAAATCCTTTGAGAAAATAGAATTTATTCAATGAACTTTTATATAAAAAAAAAATTCAACTTTCATGAGATACTAATATAGAGTAGGGGTCTATTCGAAAGGGTTTGGATAATTTCTGGTCTACAGAAATATATATTGGAGTTGTGTCATTCAGGAAAATGAAATCGAGCAATTCCTACTCTTCTTGCTTCTAACGTTGAAAATATCAATAGATTCATCAAGTAATAGATGTTCTAAATCAATTAATGAAGTTTTCAAAAACATTATAAAAACGAAAATGAAATGATGTTTTTTTAAACATCGGAGAAAGTGATCTATTTTTTCATTTATATGGAATAAAATATTCTAAAAGCTTACGAACGCGAGGGCTTAGGGTTCCCTCGTTCGTAAGCTTTCAAGTCTCCAACTTAGTTCATGGGATTATTAGATTATTACAGAGATGAACCTAACCCGGAGTATGAACCATAAAAGAAAATACCTATTAAACCGATTACAAGAATACCAGTTACAGTACCTATTATCCAAAGAGGAATCCTTCCAGTAGTATCGGCCATTTATCCCGCTTTCCTCCACCATTTCATCAAGTTGTCATGCTAGCGACATAAACAGTCATAGATAATTATGAGATGTGATCCTTCCGAATG